GAAATAGGTAAAAAACCACCTCGATGGTCATACAAATTAATCAACGAGTTGGAACAAATGTTTAAAAAACGACGAAAAGAACAAAGCATAATGCAAGGGCTGGATCACCAGCTTCGAACAAGAAAATTTAAACGTATAGCTTTTTTAACTCGTTCCAAACGAAGTTTTAAGAAATCTAATTTCAAGAATTATAATCTTTATACAAAATTTAATAGAGATTCGGGTTTTATAAGTTATTTGGAAGAACCAGATTTTCGTCGAGCCGTAATCAAAGGATCTATGCGCATTCAAAGGCGTAAAATGGTTATTTGGGGACCGTCTCAAGGAAATCCCCATTCCCCTCTTTTTTTGGAAAAAATGGAAGATTTTCCTTTTCCTATATCCGACCTAATGAAGCTTTTTTTTAATATTAGAAATTGGTTGGGTAAAAAGTCAGAATTTGAAATTTTAGATCAACAATTCCAAATAAAAAAAAACAACCAGGAAGACGCAATGGAATTCTGGGAAAACATTCCATATGCACAAAAAACAAGAAGTATTCTGTTACTAGCACAATCAATTTTTAGAAGGTATATTAAATTACCCTTATTGATAATAGCTAAGAATATTGGCCGTATTTTATTACGGCAATCTCCGGAATGGTATGAGGATTTCCAAGATTGGAATAGAGAAATTTATTTAAAGTGCAGCTATAATGGTCTTCAATTCTCCAAAACAGAATTTCCTAAAAATTGGTTAATAGAAGGTTTTCAGATCAAAATCTTATATCCTTTTCATTTGAAACCGTGGCACGGATCTAAGCTACGACTCTCTGATAGAGATCGAAAGCAACAAGATGATTTTGATTCTTGTTTTTTAACAGTTTTGGGAATGGAAACAGAATATCCTTTTGGTCCTCCTCGAAAAACACCTTCCTTTTTTGAACCCGTTTTTAAAGATATAGACTACAAAGTCGAAATAAGAAATTTTAATTTTAGAGTTCAAAGAGTTTTAAAAAAAATAACAAAGCAACAAGAAAAAGCATTTTTTTTTTTTAAACAAATACTTTTAAAAGGAAAGAAAATTCCATTATTTATACCGAGAGAAATATATGAATCAAGTGAAACTCAAACAGAAAAGGATTCGATAATCAGCACTCAGATAATTCATGAATCATTTAGTCAAAATAAATCTAGAGATTATTCACAGGCAAAAGAAGAGATTAAACATAGAATTAATAGAAGAAACACAATCAGAAATCAAATAGAAATAATGAAAAAAAATAAAAAGAATAATCGAGAATCACCCCCAAAAATTTGGAAAATATTAAAAAGAAAAAATATTGAATTAATATTTCAATTTTGCATTGAAAAAATATACGTAGATATCTTTTTATGTATAATTAATATGCGCAGAATTTCTCTACAACTTTTTATGGAATCAACAAAAAAAATTCTTGAAAAATACATTGACAATAATGAAAAAAATAAAGATAAAGAAAGAATTAATAAAAAAAAACAAAATAAAATTGACTTCATTTCGCCTATGACTATAAAAAAGGCTTTTGATAATCTTAGAAATAGTAAGCAGAAGCCACATATTTTTTTTGATTTATCTTACTTGTCACAAAAATATGTATTTTTTAAATTATCACAAACCCAAGTTATTAACTTCAATAAGTTAAGATCTATTCTTCAATATAATGGACCATCTTTTTTTCTTAAGAATGAAATAAAGGATTTTTTTGGAACACAAGGAATATTTGATTCCAAAGTAAGACTTTCAAATTATGAAAAGAATCCATGGAAAAACTGGTTAAGAAGTCATTATCAATATGATTTATCTCAGATTACATGGTCTACATTAGTCCCACAAAAATGGCGAAATCAAATAAATCAATGCCATATGTCTCAAAATGATGATTTAAAGAAAAGGTATTCCTATGAAAAAGACCCATTATTGGATTACAAAAAAAAACAAAATTTGAAAGTATATTTATTACCAAATAAAGAGGAGAATTTTCAAAAAAACTATAGATATGATCTTTTCTCATATAAATATATTAATTCTGAAACTCAGAATAAGTCTGATATTTATAGATCATCATTAGAAACAATAAAGAAGCAAGAAAATTCCACCAAAAATAAAGAAACTTTTTTTAACATACTTAATAATATTCCTATCAAGAATTATCTAGAAAAAAGTGATATTATATATATGGAAAAAAATACAGATAGAAAATATTTGGGTTGGAAATTGAATACAAATATTCAGGTTGAACCTAATAAGGACCAAATAACAGAGAATTCTCATAATAATGGTCTTTTTTATCTTCCAATTAAATCAAATTCCGAAATCAATTATAAAAAGGTCTTTTTTGATTGGATGGGAATGAATGAAAAATTCTTAATCTTAAATCACTTCATATCGAATCCGAAAGTTTTTTTATTTCCAGAGTTTTTAATACTTTATCATAAATATAAAGAGAAACCTTGGTTTATCCCAAGCAACTTACTTCTTT